GCTGGCGTAGCTTAAATAAAGCATAACACTGAAGATGTTAAGATGAACTTTAAAAAGTTTCGCAGGCACAAAGGCTTGGTCCTGACTTTACTATTAGCTCTAACCTAAATTATACATGCAAGTATCCGCACCCCTGTGAGAATGCCCTCAATCCCCCACCCGGGGACGAGGAGCGGGCATCAGGCACACAAATCTGCCCAAGACGCCTTGCCATGCCACACCCCCAAGGGACTTCAGCAGTAATAAACATTAAGCCATAAGTGAAAACTTGACTTAGTTAGGGTTATTAGGGTCGGTAAAATTCGTGCCAGCCACCGCGGTTATACGAAAGACCCTAGTTAATAGCTACGGCGTAAAGGGTGGTTAAGGAACACATTAAATAAAGCTAAAGATCTTCTAGGCCGTCATACGCACTCCGAAGACACGAAACCCAAACACGAAAGTAGCTTTAAATCTCCTGACTCCACGAAAGCTAAGAAACAAACTGGGATTAGATACCCCACTATGCTTAGCCCTAAACCTAGATGTCACCTTACATTTACATCCGCCAGGGTACTACGAGCACAGCTTAAAACCCAAAGGACTTGGCGGTGTCTCAGACCCACCTAGAGGAGCCTGTTCTAGAACCGATAACCCCCGTTAAACCTCACCACTCCTTGTTTTCTCCGCCTATATACCGCCGTCGTCAGCTTACCCTGTGAAGGCCAAACAGTAAGCAAAATGGGTACACCCAAAAACGTCAGGTCGAGGTGTAGCGCACGAAGTGGGAAGAAATGGGCTACATTTTCTAAATAACAGAATACTACGAACAGCACCCTGAAAATGGTGCTCGAAGGTGGATTTAGTAGTAAAAAGCAAATAGAGTGTCCTTTTGAATTAGGCTCTGAGACGCGCACACACCGCCCGTCACTCTCCCCCACCCACTAAACCTAAAACTTATATATAATACACCAACTACCAATACGGGGAGGCAAGTCGTAACATGGTAAGTGTACCGGAAGGTGCACTTGGAATAATCAAAACGTGGCTAAAACAGTAAAGCATCTCCCTTACACCGAGAAGACATCCATGCAAATTGGGTCGTTTTGAGCTAAACAGCTAGCTTAATTACCTAAACAACCAAAACAACATTAAAATCCTTAATAAAACTACAACACACAAAACTAAAACATTCTACCGCCCAAGTATGTGAGACAAAAAAGGCAAACAATAAGCCACAATAATAGTACCGCAAGGGAACGCTGAAAAAGAAATGAAACAAATCATCAAAGCACAAAAAAGCAGAGATTCATCCTCGTACCTTTTGCATCATGATTTAGCCAGTCCCCTGAGCAAAGCGCACTTCAGTTCAAACCCCCGAAACTAAGTGAGCTACCCCGAGGCAGCCTACCAAATAGGGCCAACCCATCTCTGTGGCAAAAGAGTGGGAAGAGCTCCGGGTAGAGGTGACAGACCTACCGAACTTAGTTATAGCTGGTTGCCTAAGAAATGAATATTAGTTCAGCCTCGCACTCCTTGCCCCACAAGCACCCAAAGCCCAACGAGTTAAAGAAACATGCGAGAGTTAGTCAGAGGGGGTACAGCCCCTCTGAAACAGGATACAACCTTAACAGGAGGTTAAAGATTATATTAAATAAGATACACCGCTTTAGTGGGCCTAAAAGCAGCCACCTAAACAGATAGCGTTAAAGCTCCGGCGGACCATAAATCAATTATTCAAATAATTTATCTAAAACCCCTAACAATATTAGGCTATTCCATGCTTACATGGAAGAAATACTGCTAAAATGAGTAATAAGAAGGCACCCCCTTCTCCCCAGCCTACGTGTATACTAGATCGGACCCCCCACTAGTAATTATCGAACCCAACCAAAGAGGGTAATATGGCTATATTACACACCAAGAAAAAACCACAACCACAATCGTTAACCCCACACCGGAAGGCTAAAAGGAAAGACTAAAAGAAAAGGAAGGAACTCGGCAAACACAAGCCTCGCCTGTTTACCAAAAACATCGCCTCCTGCAAAAATCAATGTATAGGAGGTCTTGCCTGCCCAGTGACAAGTTAAACGGCCGCGGTATTTTGACCGTGCGAAGGTAGCGCAATCACTTGTCTTTTAAATGAAGACCTGTATGAATGGCGAAACGAGGGCTTAACTGTCTCCCTTTTCCAGTCAATGAAATTGATCTGCCCGTGCAGAAGCGGGTATATAGATACAAGACGAGAAGACCCTTTGGAGCTTAAGATAACAGATCAACTATGTCAAGGGCCCATATGAGCCAAACTAAATAGTGACTGATTCCTATCTTCAGTTGGGGCGACTGCGGGAGAAAATAAAGCTCCCACGAGGATTGGGGCACACACCCTAAAACCAAGAAAGACATTTCTAAGTCACAGAACATCTGACCTTTAAAGATCCGGCCACCGCCGACCAACGGACCAAGTTACCCTAGGGATAACAGCGCAATCCCCTTTCAGAGTCCATATCGACAAGGGGGTTTACGACCTCGATGTTGGATCAGGACATCCTAATGGTGCAGCCGCTATTAAGGGTTCGTTTGTTCAACGATTAAAGTCCTACGTGATCTGAGTTCAGACCGGAGCAATCCAGGTCAGTTTCTATCTGTAACGCCACTCTTCCCAGTACGAAAGGACCGGAAAAGGGGGGCCCATATTATAAATACGCCCCACCCCAACTTAATGAAACCAACTAAACTAAGTAAGGGAAAGGCACAATACCACATCTAGACACATTATTAAGATGGCAGAGCCCGGACAATTGCAAAAGGCCTAAGCCCTTTCCCCCGGAGGTTCAAATCCTCCTCTTAATTATGTTAACCCTACTAGCCAAAGTAGTCAACCCCTTAGCCTACATCGTCCCCGTACTACTAGCAGTAGCCTTCCTAACACTAATTGAACGAAAAGTACTAGGATATATACAATTACGAAAAGGTCCAAACGTAGTAGGCCCCTATGGACTCTTACAACCAATTGCCGACGGAGTCAAACTATTCATCAAAGAACCAATCCGCCCTTCCACTTCCTCCCCCTTCCTATTCCTAGCCACCCCCATATTAGCCCTCGCCCTAGCCATAATATTATGAGCACCAATACCCATCCCCCACCCAGTAATAGACCTAAACCTAGGCCTATTATTTGTCCTGGCCCTCTCCAGCCTTGCAGTTTATTCAATTTTAGGCTCAGGATGAGCCTCCAATTCAAAATACGCCCTAATTGGAGCCCTACGGGCAGTCGCCCAAACCATTTCTTATGAAGTAAGCCTCGGCTTAAGCCTCCTATCAATTATTATCTTTACGGGAGGTTTTACCCTACAAATATTTAACGCAACCCAAGAAACAATCTGACTCCTACTACCAGCTTGACCATTAGCCGCCATATGATATATTTCCACCCTAGCAGAAACAAATCGAGCCCCATTCGACCTAACAGAGGGAGAATCCGAACTAGTATCAGGCTTTAACGTAGAGTATGCCGGAGGCCCATTCGCACTATTTTTCCTAGCCGAATACGCAAATATCCTTCTAATAAATACATTATCAACCATCCTTTTCCTAGGAGCAACATACACCCCTACAATACCAGAACTTGCATCAATCAATATTATAACAAAAGCCGCACTACTATCTATACTCTTCCTATGAACCCGAGCCTCCTACCCGCGATTCCGATATGATCAACTCATGCACCTAGTATGAAAAACCTTTCTACCAATAACCCTAGCCCTAATCCTATGGCACGCCGCACTCCCAATTGCATTTACCGGCCTGCCACCACAACTATAGCCCGGAGCTGTGCCTGAATGCCCAAGGACCACTTTGATAGAGTGCCTCATGGAGGCTAAAATCCTCCCAGCTCCTAGAAAGAAAGGACTCGAACCTATATCCTGGAGATCAAAACTCCAAGTGTTTCCACTACACTACTTCCTAGTAAGATCAGCTAAACAAGCTATTGGGCCCATACCCCAAAAATGTAGGCTAATCCCTTCTCTTATAAATGAACCCCTACCTTATCACAATATTACTATCAAGTCTAGGACTAGGCACAGCCTTCACATTTATCAGCTCACACTGACTACTAGCTTGAATAGGCCTAGAAATTAATACACTAGCAATCCTACCCCTCATAGCCCAACACCACCACCCACGAGCAGTAGAAGCTGCCACCAAATACTTCTTAGCTCAAGCTGCCGCGGCAGCCACTATCCTATTTGCCGGGACTATTAACGCCTGAGCAACAGGAGAATGAAACATCTGCTGCCTATCTCACCCCTTTGCAACAACACTAACAATTATAGCCCTAGCATTAAAAGTGGGACTAGCCCCAATACACTTCTGAATACCCCCAGTCATACAAGGACTAGACCTACCAACTGGACTAATTATGGCAACCTGACAAAAACTAGCACCCTTTGCACTAATTATTCAAATAACACCTTCCGCCCACCCACAACTAATCACAACCCTCGGACTACTCTCCATTTTCATTGGGGGCTGAGGGGGCCTCAACCAAACCCAACTCCGTAAAATCCTAGCTTATTCATCAATCGCCCACCTAGGCTGAATAGTCATCATTGTACAATTCAAACCTCAACTAACAATCTTAGCCCTAGCCACCTACATCATTATAACATCAACAATCTTCCTAACATTCAAACTATTGGCCACAACAAAAATCAATACACTAGCCACAAACTGATCAAAAGCCCCCACCCTCACAGTTACAACAGCCCTTGCACTACTTTCCCTCGGAGGCCTCCCCCCACTCACAGGCTTCATACCAAAATGATTAATCTTACAAGAACTTACCACACAACAGCTCCCCATTACCGCCACTATTGCAGCCCTCAGCGCCCTATTAAGCCTATACTTCTACCTCCGACTATGCTACTCAATAACTCTAACAATCTCACCAAACACAAACAACGCCTCTACCCCCTGACGCCTACAAAATACACAAAACACAATACCCCTAGCCACCCTCACAACCTCAACACTATTATTATTACCACTAGCCCCCCTAGCCCAAACGCTACTTAACTAGAGATTTAGGATAATACTAGACCAAAAGCCTTCAAAGCTTTAAGTAGGAGTGAAAATCTCCTAATCTCTGATATAAGACTTGCAGGACTCTATCCCACAGCTTCTGAATGCAACTCAGACACTTTAATTAAGCTAAAGCCTTACTAGATGAGAAGGCCTCGATCCTACAAACTTCTAGTTAACAGCTAGACGCTCAAACCAGCGAGCATTCATCTACTTTCCCCGCCGTTCCGCCAAAAAGGCGGGGAAAGCCCCGGCGAGAAATTAACTCGCCTCTCTGGATTTGCAATCCAACGTGCTATACACCACGGGGCTCAATATGGCAGGAAAAGGACTTAAACCTTTGTTCATGGAGCTACAATCCACCGCCTAACCCTCGGCCATCCTACCTGTGACAATCACACGCTGATTCTTCTCAACCAACCACAAAGACATTGGCACCCTTTACCTAGTATTTGGTGCCTGAGCCGGAATAGTTGGTACAGCCCTCAGTCTACTAATTCGAGCAGAGCTGGCCCAACCTGGCGCCTTTCTAGGCGATGACCAAATTTATAATGTTATTGTCACCGCCCACGCCTTCGTAATAATTTTCTTTATAGTAATACCAATCATGATTGGGGGCTTTGGAAATTGACTCGTGCCCCTTATGATTGGAGCACCAGATATAGCATTCCCCCGAATAAATAACATAAGCTTCTGACTTCTGCCTCCATCATTTCTCCTTCTTCTAGCATCTTCTGGAGTTGAAGCAGGGGCAGGCACAGGGTGAACTGTTTATCCCCCACTTGCAGGAAATCTTGCACACGCAGGAGCCTCTGTAGACTTAACAATTTTCTCACTACATCTTGCAGGGGTATCATCCATTCTGGGGGCAATTAACTTCATTACAACAATTATTAACATAAAACCCCCAGCCATCTCACAATATCAAACACCACTATTCGTGTGGGCGGTACTCATTACAGCAGTACTTCTATTGCTCTCCCTTCCCGTATTAGCCGCAGGGATCACAATGCTCCTCACCGACCGAAACTTAAATACTACATTCTTTGACCCCGCCGGAGGAGGAGACCCCATTCTATACCAACACCTATTCTGATTCTTTGGTCACCCAGAAGTCTACATCCTAATCCTCCCTGGATTTGGGATAATTTCCCACATCGTAGCCTACTACGCAGGCAAAAAAGAACCATTCGGATATATGGGAATAGTATGAGCTATGATGGCTATCGGCCTTCTAGGCTTTATCGTGTGAGCACATCACATATTTACAGTAGGAATAGACGTAGATACTCGAGCATACTTTACATCAGCAACAATAATCATCGCAATTCCAACAGGAGTTAAAGTCTTTAGCTGACTAGCTACATTGCACGGCGGATCAATTAAATGAGAAACCCCAATACTATGAGCACTCGGATTTATTTTCCTATTTACTGTAGGAGGACTTACAGGAATTGTTCTAGCCAACTCATCCCTAGATATCGTACTACATGATACCTACTATGTAGTAGCCCACTTCCACTATGTCCTATCAATAGGAGCTGTATTCGCCATTATGGGAGCTTTCGTCCACTGATTCCCCCTATTTACAGGATATACAATGCATGACACCTGAACAAAAATCCATTTTGGAACTATATTTGTAGGAGTAAATCTTACCTTTTTCCCACAACACTTCCTAGGCTTAGCCGGAATGCCACGACGATACTCAGACTACCCAGATGCCTACTCGCTATGAAACATTATTTCATCAATCGGCTCCTTAATTTCTCTAGTAGCAGTTGTAATATTCTTATATATTCTATGAGAAGCTTTCACTGCCAAACGAGAAGTCCTCTCCGTCGAACTAACTGCCACAAATGTAGAATGACTACACGGGTGCCCACCACCATACCACACATTTGAAGAACCAGCATTCGTGCAAGTACAAACAAATTAACGAGAAAGGAAGGAATCGAACCCCCATAAACTAGTTTCAAGCCAGTCACATAACCACTCTGTCACTTTCTTCCATAAGATACTAGTAAAATGAATATTACCCTGCCTTGTCAAGGCAAAATTGCAGGTTAAAATCCTGCGTATCTTAAGCTTAACAGCTTAATGGCACATCCCTCACAACTAGGATTCCAAGACGCGGCCTCCCCTGTAATAGAAGAACTTCTCCACTTCCATGATCATGCCTTAATAATCGTTTTCTTAATTAGCACTTTAGTCCTATATATTATTGTTGTAATAGTTACCACAAAACTCACTAACAAATACATCTTAGATTCCCAAGAAATTGAAGTCGTATGAACAATTCTACCAGCAGTAATCCTCATTATAATTGCCCTTCCCTCCCTACGAATTCTTTATCTAATAGATGAAGTCAACGATCCCCACCTCACTGTAAAAGCCATAGGACATCAGTGATACTGAAGCTATGAGTATACAGATTATGAAAATCTAGCCTTCGATTCATATATAATCCCAACACAAGACCTATCCCCAGGACAATTCCGACTCCTAGAAACAGACCACCGAATAGTTGTTCCAATAGAGTCCCCCATCCGAGTTTTAGTATCAGCTGAAGACGTACTACATTCATGAGCCGTCCCAGCACTAGGTGTTAAACTAGACGCCGTCCCAGGACGACTAAACCAAACATCCTTCATCACCTCTCGTCCAGGACTGTTCTATGGACAGTGCTCCGAAATCTGTGGAGCCAATCATAGCTTTATACCAATTGTTGTAGAAGCCGTTCCTCTAGAACACTTTGAAAACTGATCCTCCCTAATACTTGAAGCCGCCTCACTGAGAAGCTAAGCAGGGTTAAGCGTTAGCCTTTTAAGCTAAAGACCGGTGATCCCCAACCACCCCCAGTGACATGCCACAATTAAACCCCACCCCATGATTTGCAATCCTTGTATTCTCGTGACTAATTTTCCTAACAGTAATTCCAAACAAAATTCTAAACCACACCTTCACAAATGAAATTACACCCATCAACGCCAAAACCCTTAAATCAAGCACCTGAAACTGACCATGGCACTAAACCTATTTGACCAATTTATAAGCCCCACATATCTAGGCATCCCGCTAATTGCCATTGCACTAACCCTACCTTGAATTCTAGTTCCATCCCCTTCCACCCGATATCAAAACAACCGATTAATTTCACTACAAAACTGATTCATTAAAACCTTTACACACCAACTACTAATACCCCTAAACCAAGGAGGACATAAATGAGCAATAATCCTGGCCTCCCTAATAATCTTTATTCTTACCCTAAATATGCTGGGCCTTTTACCATATACATTTACCCCCACAACACAACTATCACTAAATATAGGACTAGCTGTCCCACTCTGATTAGCCACAGTTATTATCGGAATACGAAACCAGCCAACCGTAGCCCTAGGTCACCTCCTACCAGAAGGCACCCCAATTCTACTAATTCCAGTACTAATTATCATCGAAACAATTAGTCTATTTATCCGACCCCTAGCCCTTGGCGTACGGCTCACTGCCAACCTAACAGCTGGTCACCTACTTATCCAATTAATTTCAACTGCAACTATTGCCCTCCTCCCAACAATAACAACAGTAGCAGCACTTACTGCCATCCTGCTAGTTCTACTAACCCTACTAGAAGTCGCAGTAGCTGTTATTCAAGCTTACGTATTTGTTCTTCTATTAAGCCTATATCTACAAGAAAACGTCTAATGACCCACCAAGCACATGCATATCACATGGTTGACCCAAGCCCATGGCCTTTAACTGGCGCAGTAGCTGCTCTCCTAATGACATCAGGTCTAGCAATCTGATTTCACTTCCACTCAACAATCCTCTTAACACTAGGCCTAGTACTACTTCTACTCACAATATATCAATGATGACGAGATATCGTACGAGAAGGCACCTTCCAAGGACATCACACACCCCCAGTCCAAAAAGGCCTACGATACGGAATAATCCTATTTATTACATCAGAAGTCTTCTTCTTTCTCGGATTCTTCTGAGCATTCTACCATTCTAGCCTTGCTCCCACCCCAGAATTAGGAGGCTGCTGACCCCCAACAGGAATCACAACTCTAGACCCATTTGAAGTCCCCCTTCTAAATACTGCTGTACTACTAGCATCCGGTGTAACAGTAACATGATCCCACCACAGTCTAATGGAAGGAGAACGTAAACAAGCCATCCACTCCTTAACTTTAACAATTTTACTAGGCTTCTACTTCACAGCACTCCAAGCCATAGAATACTATGAGGCCCCATTCACTATCGCCGACGGAATTTATGGCTCAACCTTCTTTGTCGCAACAGGATTCCACGGCCTTCATGTAATTATTGGCTCAACCTTCCTCGCCGTCTGCCTTCTCCGACAAATCCAATATCATTTCACATCAGAACACCACTTCGGATTCGAAGCAGCTGCCTGATACTGACATTTCGTAGACGTCGTATGACTATTCCTATACGTCTCCATCTACTGATGAGGCTCATATCTTTCTAGTATTAAAGTTAGTACGAGTGACTTCCAATCACCTAGTCTTGGTTAAAGCCCAAGGAAAGATAATGAACCTAATTATAACCATTATATTTATCTCCACAGCCCTGTCCATAATCCTAGCCCTAGTATCATTCTGATTACCACAAATAAACCCGGACGCAGAAAAGCTATCCCCATACGAATGCGGCTTTGACCCACTCGGATCGGCACGCCTCCCCTTTTCCATTCGATTCTTCCTAATTGCCATCCTTTTCCTCCTATTCGACCTAGAAATTGCCCTACTACTCCCCCTACCCTGAGGCAACCAACTACCAGATCCAACCCACACCCTTCTATGAGCCTCAACTGTACTAATTCTACTTACACTAGGCCTAATTTACGAATGAATTCAAGGCGGACTAGAATGAGCTGAATAGGAGATTAGTCCAAACACAAGACCTCTGATTTCGGCTCAGAAAACCACGGTTCAAGTCCGTGATCTCCTTATGACGCCAGTATACTTCAGCTTTACCTCAGCATTTACCCTGGGACTTATAGGCCTAGCTTTCCACCGTACCCACCTCCTATCAGCCCTCCTATGCCTAGAAGGAATAATACTATCCCTATTTATTGCACTAGCCCTATGAATACTACAACTAGAATCAACTGCCTTCTCCGCAGCCCCTATTCTCCTCCTAGCTTTCTCAGCCTGTGAAGCCAGCGCAGGTCTAGCTTTTCTAGTTGCCACAGCCCGAACCCACGGAACTGATCGACTACAAGCCCTAAACCTCCTACAATGCTAAAAATCTTAATACCAACTATTATACTGCTACCCACAATCTGACTCTCCCCTGCAAAATGACTATGAACAATTTCCACTCTTCAAAGCCTATTAATTGCTTTATTTAGCCTCACTTGAATTAAATGGTACTCAGAAACAGGTTGAAACCCATCCAACCTTTACATAGGCACAGACCCTTTATCAACGCCCCTCCTCGTACTTACCTGCTGACTTCTCCCACTTATAATCCTAGCAAGCCAAAACCACATCAAACCTGAACCAACCAGCCGACAACGAAGCTATATAACTCTCCTAACATTTCTACAAATCTTTCTAATTATAGCATTTGGAGCCACCGAAATTATTATATTTTATGTTATATTTGAAGCCACCCTAATTCCAACCCTAATTATTATTACCCGCTGGGGGAATCAAGCTGAACGACTGAACGCAGGAACATACTTCTTATTTTATACACTAACAGGATCCCTGCCCCTACTAATTGCCTTATTACTGCTCTACCAAAACACAAGCACACTATCAATACTAACTATTCAATTCTCCACCCCCTTAACTCTCAACTCATGAGGCGATAAAATTTGATGAGCCGGATGTTTAATTGCCTTCTTAGTAAAAATACCTCTCTACGGCGTACACCTATGACTACCAAAAGCCCACGTAGAAGCGCCAGTAGCAGGCTCAATAGTTTTAGCTGCAATCCTCCTGAAACTAGGAGGTTATGGTATAATACGAATAATAGTTATCCTAGACCCCCTATCAAAAGACATAGTATACCCCATTATTGCCTTAGCCCTATGAGGGATTATCATAACAGGATCAATCTGCTTACGACAAACAGACCTAAAATCACTAATCGCTTACTCATCCGTAAGCCACATGGGCCTGGTCGCAGGAGGAATCTTAATTCAAACACCATGAGGTTTTACCGGAGCCTTAGTACTAATAATTGCCCACGGCCTAGTCTCCTCGGCCTTATTCTGCCTAGCCAACACAACTTACGAACGAACTCACAGCCGAACAATAGTCCTAATCCGAGGCTTACAACTCATTCTCCCTTTATCAGCCTTCTGATGGTTTATCTCTAACCTAGCAAACCTAGCCCTCCCCCCCCTACCAAACCTAATAGGAGAACTAGTTATTATTACAGCAATATTTAACTGATCCCCATGAACCCTCCTACTAACTGGAGCAGGCACCCTAATTACCGCAGCCTATTCACTCTACCTATTTCTAATAACCCAACGCGGCCCCCTTCCACAACACATCATCAACTTACAGCCCTTCCACACACGAGAACACCTATTAATAACACTACACCTCCTTCCAGTTATACTCCTCATCCTAAAACCTGAAATTATATGAGGCTGATGATATTGTAGATATAGTTTAACTAAAACATTAGATTGTGGTTCTAAAAATAGGGGTTAAACTCCCCTTATCCACCGAAAGAGGCCAAGGGCAGTAAGGACTGCTAATCCCTATATCCATGGTTAAACTCCGGGGCTCATTCAAATGCTTCTAAAGGATAATAGTACATCCGTTGGTCTTAGGAACCAAAAACTCTTGGTGCAACTCCAAGTAGTAGCTTATGCTAAATACCATTATAATCTCTACTCTACTACTAACCTTAATAACTCTAACTTTACCCCTCGCAATCACACTAAGCCCTAAGCCCTCAGATCAAAACTGAGCCATAAAACATGCAAAAACTGCTGTAAGCCTAGCATTCCTCATTAGTATCATCCCATTGCTTATTTTCTTAGACCAAGGAACAGAAAACATTATCACAACCTGAACCTGAATAAATATTATAACCTTTGACATCAACATCAGCTTTAAATTTGACCACTACTCCTTAATCTTTACCCCCATTGCCCTATACGTAACATGATCAATCCTAGAATTTGCATCATGATATATACACTCCGACCCAAACCTAAATCGATTCTTTAAATATCTACTACTATTCCTAGTCGCTATAATTATTCTAGTTACTGCCAACAATCTATTCCAACTATTTATTGGCTGAGAAGGAGTAGGCATTATATCATTCCTATTAATCGGATGATGACACGGACGAGCTGACGCTAATACAGCAGCCCTACAAGCAGTTCTATACAATCGTGTGGGAGATATTGGCTTAATTCTCGCCATGGCATGAATTGCCATAAACTTAAACTCATGAGAAATTCCACAAATCTTCCTACTATCTAAAGACTTTAATATAACATTACCACTAATAGGCTTAATTCTTGCTGCTACAGGAAAATCAGCCCAATTTGGCCTACACCCATGACTACCCTCTGCAATAGAAGGCCCAACCCCTGTCTCAGCCCTACTCCATTCAAGCACAATAGTAGTCGCAGGAATTTTTCTATTAATCCGACTTCACCCCTTAATAGAAAATAACCCTATCGCCTTAACCACCTGCCTATGTCTAGGTGCCCTAACAACCCTATTTACTGCCACCTGCGCCCTAACCCAAAACGACATTAAAAAAATTGTAGCATTCTCAACATCAAGCCAACTAGGCCTAATAATAGTAACCATTGGATTAAACCAACCACAACTAGCCTTTCTCCACATCTGCACCCATGCCTTCTTTAAAGCAATACTCTTCCTATGCTCAGGCTCAATTATCCACAGCCTTAACGACGAACAAGACATCCGAAAAATAGGAGGTCTACACAAACTAATACCTTTTACCTCCTCCTGCTTAATAATTGGAAGCCTTGCACTAACCGGCACTCCATTCCTTACAGGCTTTTTCTCAAAAGACGCAATTATCGAAGCATTAAACACATCCCACCTAAACGCCTGAGCCCTAGCCTTAACATTAATTGCCACCTCCTTCACCGCTGTATATAGCCTACGAGTAGTCTTCTTCGTAACAATAGCCCCCCCACGATTCTCCCCCCTCCCCCCTATTAACGAAAATAATCCTATAGTCTTAGCATCCATCGAACGCCTAGCCTGAGGAAGTATCATTGCAGGTCTCCTAATTACCTCAAACTTCCTCCCATCCAAAACCCCTATTGCAACTATATCCCCCTCCCTTAAATTAGCCGCATTAACAGTCACAATCCTCGGCCTCATTATCGCCCTCGCCCTCACCACAGCAACAACAAAACAAATTAAAATAACTCCTTCCCTCCCCCTCCATAATTTTTCAAACATACTTGGATTCTTCCCACCAATTATTCATCGCCTCATTCCAAAAATTAGCCTTACCCTAGGAAAACAAGCCACTAAACTAGACCGACAATGATTAGAAATAGGACCAAAAAGCCCCCTCTCCTTCCACACCCATCTATCCTCAATATTTAACATTGACACCAATATTATCAAAATTTACTTAACATTTTACCTAATTACAACAGCCCTAGTAATTATACTCCTAACCACTTTCTAAACAGCCCGAAGAGCCCCACGACTCAATCCCCGAGTTAACTCCAAAACCACAAAAAGACATAATAATAAAACCCAAGCACATACAACCAATATTCCCCCTCCAACAGAATATATTAAAGAAATCCCACTAATATCCCCCCGCACAATAAAAAACTCCTTAAATTCATCCACAACAACTCACCCACTCCCATACACACCCCAAATACATCACGCTGTACCCCCAACCCCCAATATATACCCCACTACATATATCTTAACTGACCCCTCCCCCCAACCTTCAGGAAAAGGCTCAGCAGCCAAAGCAGCCGAATAAGCAAACACAACTAATATTCCACCCAAATAAATCAAAAACAACATTAAACCAACTAACGACCCCCCATGCCCCACCAAAATTCCACAACCCACACCAGCAGCTACAGCCAAACCTAAAGCAGCAAAATAAGGCGCCGGATTAGAAGCAACCCCCACCAACCCCACCACTAGGCATAACAAAAACAAATTAAAAAAATATATCATAATTCCCGCCAGGATTTTAACCAGGACTAATGACTTGAAAAACCACCGTTGTAATTCAACTACAAGAACCATGGTAACCCGAAAAACTCACCCCCTATTTAAAATTGCCAATGACGCTCTAATTGATCTACCAGCCCCATCTAACATTTCTGCATGATGAAACTTTGGCTCACTTCTATTATTATGCCTCATCATACAAATCCTAACAGGACTATTCCTAGCCATACACTACACCTCAGACATTTCAACAGCCTTTTCATCCGTAGCTCACATCTGCCGAGACGTAAACTACGGCTGATTTATCCGTAATATCCACGCCAATGGAGCCTCATTCTTCTTCATCTGTATTTATCTTCACATTGGACGAGGTCTCTACTACGGCTCATACCTATACAAAGAAACCTGAAACATCGGAGTAGTACTATTACTACTCGTAATAATAACTGCATTCGTCGGATACGTCCTTCCATGAGGACAAATATCATTCTGAGGTGCCACAGTAATCACAAACTTACTATCTGCCGTACCATATATTGGAGATGCTTTAGTACAATGAATCTGAGGGGGCTTCTCCGTAGACAATGCAACACTTACACGATTCTTTGCATTCCACTTCCTACTACCATTCACCATCGTAGCCGCCACAGCATTACATGCCCTATTTCTACATGAAACAGGCTCAAACAACCCAATTGGTTTAAACTCAGATGCAGACAAAATCTCATTCCACCCCTATTTCTCCTACAAAGACCTTCTAGGCTTTGTCATACTCCTTACAGCCCTCACAGCCCTCGCACTATTCTCCCCAAACCTCCTAGGCGACCCAGAAAACTTCACACCAGCCAACCCCCTAGTTACACCACCACATATTAAACCAGAATGATACTTCCTATTTGCATACGCCATTCTACGATCTATTCCAAATAAACTAGGAGGCGTACTAGCACTACTACTCTCCATCCTAGTACTAATAGTAGTCCCCCTACTACACACCTCTAAACAACAAGGACTTGCATTCCGCCCCTTAGCCCAATTCCTATTCTGAGCCCTAGTAGCAGACGTCATGATCCTGACATGAATCGGAGGCATGCCAGTCGAACACCCGTTCATCATCATCGGACAAATCGCCTCCGTCCTGTACTTCTCTTTATTCCTAATTCTCAACCCACTAACAAGCCTACTAGAAAATAAACGCTTAAAATTCAACTGCCTTAGTAGCTTAGTCTAAAAGCGCCGGTTTTGTAATCCGGAGATCGAAGGTTAAAATCCTTCCTAGTGCCAGAAAAAAGAGATTTTAACTCCTACCCCTAACTCCCAAAGCTAGGATTCTAAACTAAACTATTTTCTGCAACCATAAAAGTCCAACTGTCCTATGTCGCATTATGGTATAGTATATACTATGTATAATCTAGCATTATGGTATAGGATATACTATGTATAATGTAACATTATGGTATAGTACATTAAATTAAATATTCCCATACCATCATCATAACATTCTGTTTTAAACATAAAACGAAACAGGACATAAAACATACATACATAACCACCTTAAAACTTCAACAAAGTACATAAACCAGAGGACCCTCATAGCTCAATGGAACATAAAATGTAATGTTTAATAACCTATTTATACTCTTAAAATGTTTAGTAGTAAGAGATCACCAACCTCCCTATACCTTAATGTACAATATCCTTGATAGGGTCAGGGACAAAACTCGTGGGGGTTTCACAACTTGCACTATTACTGGCATCTGGTTCCTATTTCAGGTCCATAATTAGCAGTATCCCCCCATAGTGAATTATGCCTGGCATAAGTTATTGGTGGACTTCTTAATAGCAAGCACCCCCCAAGCAAAGCGTTCATTTAAAGGCATGGGGTTTTTTTTTTTTAGGGCCCTTTTCCTTGGGAATTTTCTGGCCCCCTACCAAAAATTTTTAAGGGTGGCCCAAAAAGGCCGGAAAAAAGAAAAGGAAGGTTTTTTGGAAATAATGGGACGGGGAAGGAAACTATTTCACGAGCATAACTCTATTCTTTACTCCACATTCCCCTATGAGGATTCCCCCCCCCCTCGCGCATGCGAGCAATTAAACCCCCCCATACCCCCCCATGCCCTGCAAGTCCTAATTATCCTGTTAAACCCCTAAACCAGGTAAGGCTCGATTGCATGATCAACGAGTAATGCGTGTTGATATATATATAGTGTTGCAA